ATAATGCATGAAAGGATCCTTAAACAACCATAGATTGGCCTGAAAGGCCTTAGCAAAAGCTTCTACAAGTACAAGATGTTCTAGTTTTCCATAGAAATAGATTCGTTCAAGAAGGGTTCCAAAAGACGTTGAACATAAATGAGAAGATTGGTTACGAAGAAAGACGAAGATGGATTCGTATTCACATAGATGAGAATTATATAGGACGAAGAAAAACCTTTGATTTCTTTTTGAAAAAAAAGAACTGGCTTTATTTGGAGTATTCCAACTACGATACTCATGGAGAAAGAATCGTAATAAATGTAAAGAAGAAGCGTCTTTTACCCAGTAGCGCAGAGTTTGAATCAATATTTCCAGATGGGCTGGGTAGGGTATTAGTATCTCTAATACAAAAATTAAATGTGAAAAATTGTCCTCTAAAAAAGGGAATATTGAATGAATTGATCGTAAATTATGAGATTTAATTCCTTTCCTTTCTAGCGAAGATAATAATCGGAGATAAAACGGAATTTCTACAATGACTGCAAATCCTTCTGATATAATTTGAAAATAAAAATTCTTGTTGCGTCCAAAAAAAATATTTTGGTTAAAATCATTAGCAAAAAGAATCAAATGCTTCTGTTCATACTGATACATTCGCTCAATTGCACGTTTCACAATAAGTAAGCTGAATTTATTATAACCTGCATTTTCCAAAAAAATGGATCTATTTCTATTTAAACCATGATCATGCGCAAGTGCATAAATATACTCCTGAAAGATAAGTGGATATAAGAAGTAGTGTTGTTGAGATCTATTTAGCTTCAAATATCTTTGGAATTCCTCCATTTGAAATTCTAATTGAACTAAAGGTAGAGGATTTTGGGGGTTATCAATGAAACATAGTGCGATACAGTCAAAACGAGGTATTCTAGTAATAAACGAATAGATACCTCGGATACAGGTAAACTTATCAACGGATTCTCTACCCTCTCTTTTCCATTTAAACGAAAAATTTATGTTCGTATAGGATAACAAAATACTTAGAAATCCTTTATTTTTTCAACCAAATCGCTCTTTTGATTTTGGAATTTTTTTATCAATATACTGTTTCTTCTATACACACATTTCTATTCCATAATGGAATATGTCAATAGTTAGGATTCATTAAAAAATAAAGAATCCGTTCATGGGATAATCTCTTCCCGTATCAGGCACTAATAAATTTTTAACGTCTAATTAGATCGGGTAATCGTTCAAATTAAGAACAGAAGCTCGTTGCTTTTTTCCCTATAATCAATAAATTGAAGCCGTTAGGGCTCTATATCTATCCATTTATTCATCCGACCCGACTTGAAATTGAATTCTTTTTGTTCCGTTTCAAAAAAGAACACAAGGGTTTGTACCGATTCGGAAAGAATGCAATATTCCTCAGAAATCTTCGTTGATCCGACATGCTATTTTTTCCATTCATTCCCTTTCAGGATCAGTCGTGGTCTTCCAAACTTTACCGATGGTATGGACGAATCCCTCGCTTCATCCAAATGTGTAAAAGATCCTAGCCGCACTTAAAAGCCGAGTACTCTACCGTTGAGTTAGCAACCCAAATATAAAAAGTTTATGTAGATACAATAAAAAAAAGAAAAAGATAGATAAATGTCAAAATTTATAGACCACCCCCTTAGTTCTTATGTTATCGACTTTTCAATCAAAACCCCTATTCTTATTATATCTTAGTTCAAATTATATTCTATTAAAGAGAATCCAAGGAATCCCATCATTTGAATAATATAAGGTTATAAGGTAAAAATCAAATCTCTCGGACAGAAATAAATTTATCTACTTATCACGATGAATTATATTTGTTCGATACACTGTTGTCAATATAAATGTTGAGAAAAGAATACAATGGAAAACAAAATAAATTACATTTATTTCAATACTATTAAAAAAAGGGCTTGTGTTGGATTGGCACTATATAGCTGAAAAAAGTTTAGATAAAGGAATAAAGAAGGAACAAGTATAAAAAAAATATATATATAAATACAAATAAATACAAAAATATAATTATAAGAATTACTACCCCTTTCTATTTCTTTATTTCCTTAATTAAAGTTTGTTTGATTAGGAACAAGCTACTTAAAAACCTCCGCCTTTTTTAAAAGATCCCGAACAGTTCCTGTGGGCTGAGCGCCCTTTTCAAGGAAATATAGAATAGCAGGAACGTTTAAATAACTTTGATTCTTTATCGGATCATAAAAACCTACGTTCCGAAGATCTCTTCCTTCTCTTCGGGATCGCACATCAATTGCAACGATTCGATAGACGGCTCATTGGGATAGATCTAAGTAAATGAACAAGACCCCCCCTAGAAACGTATAGGAAGTTTTCTCCTCGTACGGCTCGAGAAAAAAATGATTTGGAGTTTTGTCTACGTATAGAATTATAATTAATGGCAAAGAAGTTGATAAAATAAATTATAATGGGATTTAACTCATTTTTTTCTTCCCCCTTCCTTAAAAAAAAGTCATTTGTACCCATAACTCAAGTTGGATAATTCTCAAATAGCTTAAAAGAAAAAAATCTTTAGGCAATTTATTTCATTTTTTGAATGGTCTTTAACCCCCTCTTGTTTGTCTCATTTAATCTTTATCTTTATTATATTATACAGTTATTGAGACAATTGAAAAAACGGCGTTTCCTTGTTCTGGGATCCTTTTTTCTTTGTTTTAAATCAGTGGGTTTAGACATTACTTCGGTGCTTCTTAATCCTTACAAAATGGCAGCAACATACCCCTTTTGTGATTTCTTTCTATCAAAGAATCATATAAACGCTCGATTCCCGCGCAATACACTTTGAATCGAAAGACCTTTCTCAATTCCAACAAATTTTACTTTTGAATTAAAAACTTGACTGAATCGGATCCTTTCGATTTATATATTGATATACTTACGAAGTTGTTCCAACCTATTGATTGGTATTAACCCTAGATTCTTGCCCCCTGAAAGATGAATCCATAGCTTCTACCCGAGCTCCATCATGTACTACATTTTTCATTACAACCTAACAAAAATAAGGATTCTAGTGAAAACAGAACAGATGTCGGATCAAGAGCACCTTCATTCATAGAAAAGATGGCGGATGTAAGAATAAAAATCCACACCGGATCGTGTCCTTCAAGTCGCACGTTGCTTTCTACCACAGCGTTTCAAACGAAGTTTTACCATAACAAAACATTCCTCTAATTTGGAACCCATATGGAATTGATTCAATTATGGAATCATGAATAGTCATTGGTTCCGTCGATACATAAACATTTTAATATATACCCTTTTTTCTTCTATACAAAGATGGTAAAATTTTTTTTGAAGCAATCTTAGCAAGACCCCACCTATTATTGTATGTTATTGTATGAATGCAACACTTTACTTTTTATTAAAAAAACTAATATAAATATAGAAAGAATACGAATATGAATAAATGAATTCTTTTTTACTCTACATCTTAAAGTGACTCAATATGGCCCATTTCCTACTTTTTTTAATACCAAAGATTCAACTCAAAGGCAATCATTAAAAATTTTTATAATAGAAAAAGTTTACTATTTCGATATCATTATTTGAATAAAGTTTTACAGTAAAGACTAAAAATTTGATTATCAGAAAAAAAATATCTTTTCTTTTCGAATTGAACCATCAACGATTTAAAGCAGATAAGTTAATTGAACAAAAACCCCATTTTTGTGTGAGATAGATAAAAAAGACCAATCTAAGAGAAGATTTAGGTACTTGTTCTTTCAATTTGAATTTTATTAATAAGATAAGATGAACGAATAGGGGTTTTTCATACCTATCAGATATACTGAACTACAGTCTTTATTATGGATATGTAACTTGATTCGTTGTTAATGAGATTCGGACATACACAGATATACAGATATTGAAATGAAGACCTACTGTTACTGTTACTAATTAAGAACTATTTACCCCACGACTCTCTGGGAATGCTGAATCAGAACAAAAAAAAGGATCCCCTTTGGGGAAAGGATACTCTCTAGGGACAAAGACAAACAAGTCCAGATTGGGCGCTTGCTCGTAATTTGTTAGTTTACCCAAATCCAGTCTTGTCTTAAGAGACTTAATCCCATTAATTGAATGTAATAACCTTCCTTTTGTTTAGAATAAAAAGATCCTAATAATTTTTGGCTACCCCATTTAAGTTTAATTTGAATAGATAAAGAATAAGATATAGGAAAGAAGGGCTCTTTCTTATTGTGATTCAAAATAAAATGTATCGTTGAAAATTAAAAAAGATATGAGACGTAAGGTTTTTCTTCAAATTAAGTAGCTAAACCCCTTCAATATGAAGGGAATGAACATATGATGAAAAATCCGCCATACTTTATTTTATTTTTTAATTAGTTGAATTCAACTAGGGTGTGACCTATGTTACCATCATATCTTGATCACAAACAAATATATTTAGTACTATCTGTATGTTGTGAAAAACAAAGATATGATTCATAAAAGAATCATTATAAATTATAAAAGAAGCAAGAATGACATTATATCCAATATTAGGCATTTAAACATAACGTTATTTTCAAAAGATACTTTTACTCTGATACAATGTATATACCTGGGACGAAAGGATTCGAACCTCCGAATACCGGGACCAAAACCCGTTGCCTTACCACTTGGCCACGCCCCACCTATATTTCCATTCTACACAATAATATTATTATTGGGTCTTGGTCAATTCCAGGACAATTTTATATATAAAATCTTTATAGAATAGATTAAATTCTTGCTAGGATTTTTACGCGTGTAGATATAGAATTCAACCAAATCCATTGATCATTACATATAATTAAATTAAGATATTCTATGAAAGTATGATTTCTTCTATTCTCATTCTCCTTTGTTTGAGAATTGGGGAATTTTTGATTGGGTGGGTTCAAAGAAAAAGAAGGATTTTTGTCTACCTTACTTTACTTCATTTTTCCTTATATCATTAACTC